ATATGAACTTTCTACTTATGATCGTCACGAATTGAATTATAATCAAATTGCTTTGGGTCGGTTACCAATGTCAGTAATTGACGATTACACAATTCGAACAATTTTAAATTTGCCTGAAATAAAAACTTAAGAACTCGTTTTGATCTAGTTTAATAATAATTAATTAAGAATTAATTAAGAACTAGTCTAAAAAAGTAGAGTTACCTCTTTTTCCTGACCGGGTCAATAAAGTTATGAAAGATTTTGATTTATTTATCTCTTATTTTATATATAATGGATTTACCTGGACTAATACATGATTTTCTTTTAGTCTTTCTGGGATTGGGTCTTATATTAGGGGGTCTGGGAGTAGTATTACTTCCCAATCCCATTTATTCTGCCTTTTCGTTGGGATTGGTTTTTGTTTGTATATCTTTATTCTATATTCTATCGAACTCACATTTTGTAGCCGCTGCGCAGCTCCTTATTTACGTAGGAGCCGTAAATGTTTTAATCATTTTTGCTGTGATGTTCATAAATGGTTCAGAATATTCCAAAGATTTCCATCTTTGGACCGTGGGAGATGGAGTAACTTCTGTGGTCTGTACAAGTATTTTTGTTTCACTAATTACTACTATTTCAGATACGTCATGGTACGGGATTATTTGGACTGCAAAAGCAAACCAGATTATCGAGCAAGATCTGATAAGTAATAGTCAACAAATTGGGATTCATTTATCAACAGATTTTTTTCTTCCGTTTGAATTTATTTCAATAATTCTTTTAGTTGCGTTAATCGGCGCAATTGCTGTAGCTCGTCAATAATACTCTTTCGAAACGAAATGGAAAAACCTTTTTATGAGCTATCGCATGCATTTTATTTTTCTATTTGACGTTGTATATAAAATAGAAATTCTTTATTAGTTCGATCTATTCCCACTATATTCCTTTATTCTATATTCTATTCTATTACTCGTTATCGTTACTAGTCAATCCAATTGGTTAAAATGTTGTTCATATTGAAATGAATCGCGATTGATAAGGAGTTGGTTGATGATGCTCGAACATGTACTTGTTTTGAGTGCCTATTTATTTTCTGTCGGTCTATATGGATTGATTACAAGTCGAAATATGGTTAGGGCGCTTATGTGTCTTGAGCTTATATTAAATGCCGTTAATCTCAATTTTGTAACATTTTCTGATTTTTTTGATAGTCGTCAATTAAAAGGAGCCATTTTCTCCATTTTTGTTATAGCTATTGCAGCTGCTGAAGCTGCTATTGGACTCGCTATTGTTTCATCAATTTATCGTAACAGAAAATCAACTCGTATAAATCAATCTAATTTGTTGAATAAGTAATACTTTTTTATAATATAAAATAAATTAGAATTTTCATCAATTAAAATTTCAAAAATTAATTCAAATTAGCATGTCTGCCACGTAAGGTATGATCGTGTTATCACAAAATAAAGTAAAGATAATAAATCAAAGTAGTTTGGCACTGTCAATCCAGAAGTAGATTAATAAAAAAACTCGAGGAACTCATCGATTCATCTAGTACTAGTATTTAAATATATAATTCATTTATCAATTTACTAGATTGAAACTTTATCACGTTCAAAAATGGATAGATCCAATGTCGCATTCAGTAAAGATTTATGATACATGTATCGGGTGTACTCAATGTGTCCGAGCCTGTCCCACGGATGTATTAGAAATGATACCCTGGGATGGATGTAAAGCCAAACAAATAGCATCTGCTCCAAGAACGGAGGATTGTGTCGGTTGTAAGAGATGTGAATCCGCCTGCCCAACAGATTTCTTGAGTGTTCGAGTTTATTTATGGCATGAAACAACCCGCAGCATGGGTATAGCTTATTAATACGTTACAGAAACCCGAGTCCATTTCTTTTTTTACCGCCAAAACCAGTGCCAAAAAATCAAATATTTTTTGGCACTGGTTTTTTTGGTCCAAGCGTATCTTGTCTTTACCACGAACAAATTTCCTTGGTTAACAATAATTGTAGTCTTACCAATATTTGCGGGTTCCTTAATTTTCTTTCTTCCCCATAAAGGAAATAGGGTAATTAGGTGGTATACTATATGTATATGCATGCTAGAACTTCTTCTAACAACCTATGCATTCTGTTATCATTTCCAATTGGACGATCCATTAATCCAACTAGTAGACGACTATAAATGGATCAGTTTTTTTGATTTCCGTTGGAAATTAGGAATAGATGGACTCTCTATAGGCCCCGTTTTATTAACAGGATTTATCACTACTTTAGCTACCTTAGCGGCCTGGCCTATTACTCGGGATTCTCGATTATTCCATTTCTTGATGTTAGCAATGTACAGTGGTCAAATAGGATCATTTTCTTCTCGGGACCTTTTACTTTTTTTCATCATGTGGGAATTAGAATTAATTCCGGTCTATCTACTTTTAGCCATGTGGGGAGGAAAGAAACGTCTCTACTCAGCCACAAAATTTATTTTGTACACGGCGGGGGGCTCCATT